CATCTTCGTCGGCGACCAACCTTGTGCAACAGCAACTACATCAAGTTCCGGAGGAAGTTTTACAGCAAGAAGATAGATCTCTGGAATGAATTACAACGTCCCCTACTCGGCGAAGAAGAACGAAAGGGGCAGCTGGGGGCACTTCTTGTAGACAAATTCCGTTTCAAAGCGCCCAGTGATACGATAGTGTTTCATTCGGAACTAAAAACGCATGTAGATTTCGAAATCGAAGTAGAAAAGGGACTTCGCATAGAGGGCTATTCACCTGAAACGATAAATACAATAAGAAAACCGATCCGTGACTTGCTTCTCTATAATAGAAAAGGACAGCCCGTAAAGGAATTTGTTCTCGAAGCCCACCTAGATGAAATGCAAAGAGACTTTGTCACCAGTGCTCCATTCCAAAAACTTTTGCAGGCACGGGATAACCACAAGCTTTCCCTATTCAAAACCGGCGACCGTTTTTTTAGAAGAAGATAGATCATTTAAAGAAGCTTCAAGAGGCAAAATTAGAAAAGTATAAAAATGGATGCTGTCTAATAATAGTTAGATTGATTCGCCCAAACAACCTGATGAAGGTCGGAGTGATGAAGCGCAGCCTACTTCAGAATCTATGACTGAGCTGCCTACTTCAGAATCTATGACTGATGAAGCTATGAGTGTGAATCCTGATTCAGTTATGAGTGAAGAAGCTTGGAGTGAAGAAGGTCTGATTTCAGATGCTATGAGTGCTTCAGAAGGTATGACAGAGATCCCAACTGATCAAGATATGAGTGAACAACCTCTTGACGATGCTCAGATTGAAGATGCTAAAACAGATTCACCTGCAATAACTGATTCATCAGCTTCATCAGCTAAGAGTTATTCATCCCAAACAGAAGAAAAGAGTGATTCATACCAAATACTGTGTCCGTCAGAGGAGAATAAAGATCAAGTAGGTTCTAAGAAGAAGAAAGATGATATGAAAGAGAAAGTCGTTCAGAATCCTAATATGAGTCAAGATAATATAGTGAAGAAGAAACAACTTACCAAGAAGGATCGGATTGAGTTGAATAAACTGAAGAGGAAAGCTGAAAAGGATGAGATTAAGATGAAAGGTAAGAAGAATAAGGGATAAGAGGAATTCGGATAAGATGCAGAATAGGGATCTTAAGACAGGCAAGCATTACACCAAGAATTGACAAGCTAAAAGATGGATACCTTTTGAACTCGCACTACATAGAGTCTCGGCACTACAGAGAGGGTAAGCACAGAGAGTAGAGCTATGCTATTGGATATAGCAGTGAAAGGTAAAGGTGGTGGTAGTTTAGTTTATACTTACCATGGGAAGGATGTCTCTCAATGCGATATTGTATATTAAGAAGTATGGGCCAACCGTCAACATAAAGCTAGATAAGCAAGGAAGGGTACATTGCAACAACTTAAGCTAGTCACGCTAATCAAGCCATAAGGAACAATCAGTTACTAGATAGGGGGCCTTGTAATGAAAGAAGAATCGGATGTGGAAGAGCAAGAACAAGCCTTCGGTCAACAATCAATAGAATAAGCGAAAGGTTCAAGCGGCTCTCTCATTTCTCCATCGAGGTATTGCGTATAATGATCAGTGAACGCTGCTTGTAGTTTACGGTTTACCGTCAAGTCTGGGGGATTTGTTCGTGATAGGGGTTAGTGACCGACAAAGAGGTTGCGAAACGCTAGTGGGTTCTCTGGCGTCGGCCGGGCTCCTTCCCCGTGTCCCCTGCGAGGTTTAGCGAAATCTAGAAATCTAGACTGAAGTTCATGATACTTAAACCGTTCAAAAACTAGGCCATTACAACTTAAGCTCGGGGAAGGAACGATCAGTTAGCTTCCACCCGAGGAGCGGTTACTAGTGGATAACCTGGCTCGAGCAGCACAAGAAGCCTCTGACGTTCCTCTTTCTGGGTTGTGGGAGCCGGCATATCGACTATTGCTTTGATCTTTGCTGGGTCTACTTCTATCCCCTGCTTGCTGACAATAAACCCCAGTAGTTTCCCTGAGGTAGCACCGAATACACACTTAGCTGGGTTGAGTCGAAGCCGGTACTTACGGAGTCTTTCGAAAAAGCTTTATCAGATTGACGATGTGGCTTTCTGCGTCGAGAGACTTGGCGATCATATCGTCTACGTAGACTTCTATCTCCCGGTGCATCATATCATGGAACAGTGTGGTCATGGCCCGTTGGCTAAGAACCCCTCTTTCACGTGAAGTGAAGCAATCAATTTCGCTTCGCGGGTAGGAAGATTTACATGCAATGGAAAATTCAATAAGTTAGCAAGAAAGCAAACAAAGATTTCAAGCGCGAAGAGAGCAGAGCAGCAAGCAAAGCTATAGCGCGCTCCGAAACAAACAAACTAGCCCCTAGCCGGTTAGGTGAGACCTAATGCTTTAGCAATTGCGCGCGCGAAAGAAGAATTGACCTGAGGAGAGAAATATTCTTTCACAGCACAGAAGAAAGAACCGGTATGAACAAACCCTAGAG